CCAATCATTGTGGGTATAATGGTAGATGCCCTAGACCAAGTTACTATTATTTCTTTCTCCTCCCTTATGTTTAGTTTTTCAATTTTTGCCCATAAATGATTAGCTACAAAAGGATTTTTTTTTATTGAACGTGTCACAGGGGATTACTCCTTTATTACATTACATTTTTGAAATTGGCATTCTATGCCCAATATATCGATCTAAGTATGAAGGTAAGAATAAATACAATAATGATGAATGGAAAAAGAAAAAAGCTAAAATCCTTTAGCTAGATAAGGGGCGGATGTAGCCAAGTGGATCAAGGCAGTGGATTGTGAATCCACCACGCGCGGGTTCAATTCCCGTCGTTCGCCCATCACATTATTTCAAATTCTAAAAATTCAGTTTTCTATATTCTTATTTATTTACGGCGACGAAGAATAAAACTATCACTATATTTTTTCCTTTTCCTACTTCTTCTTCCAAGCGCAGGATAACCCCAAGGAGTTGTGGGTTTTTTTCTACCAATCGGAGCTCTCCCTTCACCGCCCCCATGGGGATGGTCTACAGGGTTCATAACTACTCCTCTTACTACAGGACGCTTACCTAGCCAACGCTTAGATCCGGCTCTACCCAAACTTTTTTGGTTCACCCCAACATTACCCACTTGTCCGACTGTTGCTAAGCAATTTTTGGATATCAAACGGACCTCCCCAGATGGTAATCTTAATGTGGCCGATTTACCCTCTTTTGCAATCAGTTTCGCTACAGCACCTGCCGCTCTAGCTAATTGTCCACCCTTTCCAAGTGTGATTTCTATGTTATGTATGGCCGTGCCTAAGGGCATATCGGTTGAAGTAGATTCTTCTTTTTTATCAATAAAAACCCCTTCCCAAACTGTACAAGCTTCTTCCAAAGCATACGGCTTTCTAGATGTATATGATGATATCTAGACAGATGGATCTTATATGAATCGTATGATGAAGTATCACATGAGTGGATATATAGGAATCCAAATCTGCCGAATCACTCATGTTATGATCTTCTACATCCTAGGTCTCCCCGTTCCGTCATCTGGCTTATGTTCTTCATGTAGCATTCAGACCGAATGACTCTATGAAATTACGTCAATACTTCCATTCCACATATTACGGGTAACGTAGGAGACATCTCTATTTTTCCCCGGGGGATCTTTATAATTACCACTGCTTAGCTTTTAATTCGCCTCTGACCATCAAATTAAATGTGAATAACCCGGCCTCCTCTCTTTGAAACAAGGGGCGCTCTCCGGTTCTGTGCGTGCTTCAAACAATTTTTTTTTGTCTTCTCCATATTACCATATCTCTAGAGTCAATAATTTTCTATGAGGAACTACTGAACTCAATCACTTGCTGCCGTTACTCAACAGTTTTCTGCTGAGGTTTCTCCCGTAGAGGTACTCAAATTGGATCAGTGATCGATTTCTAGGTTTCGTCGTAAACCTAATTGGTTACTTCCAATTACGTAAATCAATAGTTCAAACCGCACTCAAAGGTAGGGCATTTCCCATTGATATAGGAACTTCTGTACCAGAAACAATGGTATCTCCAATTATAGCCCCTCTGGGATGTAAAATATATCTCTTCTCACCATCCCCATAGTGTATGAGACAAATGTGTGCATTTCGATTAGGGTCGTATTCTATGGTTACGATTCTACCAGATATGTCTTTATCATTCCGTCGAAAATCTATTTTACGGTATAGACGCTTATGACCTCCCCCTCTATGCCCTGCGGTAATGATTCCTCTGGCATTACGACCTTTACTACAACGACGCTGTCCATGGATCAAATTATTTCGTGGATTGGATTTTACTTGACTGTCTATGGCTCCATTGCGTGTGCTCGGGGTAGAAGTTTTGTATAAATGTATCGCCGTGTTATTAAGTATTTTGCTTTAAGTTCTTTTCTCTATAAGAGGTGGAATAGAATAACCTGGTTGAAGCGTAATGATCATACGTTTGTAATGCATTGTATGTCCCATAATAGGTCCCATTCTTCTACCCTTTCCCGGGACTCGATGACTATTTATAGCTATTACCTTGACGCCAAAGAAGAGTTCGACCCAATGCTTTATTTCTGTCCTAGTTGATCCTGATTCGACATTAGAAGTATATTGATTGTTCCCCAATAACCGAATACTTTTTTCTGTAAATACTGCATATTTGATTCCATCCATAAATCCATTTTCTTCCCTATGAGTTCCAGTATCAATAAGAATTCTAGTTCTTACTGTTCATATGTTATGGTATGAATATACCATACCAATTCGGTATGTATGGATGATGAGATTCCATTGATACAGAGCCAATTCTAATAGACTTATTGAACGTTCCCATTGGCGTGCATCCAGCAGGAATTGAACCTACGAATTTGCCAATTATGAGTTGGGCGCTTTAACCATTCAGCCATGGATGCTTAACAGGGATCATCGTACATCGTAAATAACCAAATTCCAATTGAAATGAAATCTTTAGGAGGAATCAATGAGAGGACATCAATTCAAATCCTGGATCTTCGAATTGAGAGAGATATTGAGAGAGATCAAGAATTCTCACTATTTCTTAGATTCATGGACCAAATTCGATTCAGTGGGATCTTTCACTCACATTCTTTTCCACCAAGAACGTTTTATGA